ATGAAAAAGTTCTTTCGAAATCCTTTTAAAATGGAAGAACAAACCTCCTATTCCTATAATGATTAGTGAAGCGAAAGTGAGAATCAGAATGTACGTTTCGTTTTCTAACCCGAAATCAAAATGACATGATGGCTCGCTTGGCACTTCTTCTACTGGACCCAAAGTAAGGAATAACCATTCTAGAACAATCATTTGACTTGCTTGTTTCCAGTCTTCAAATCGGTAACGACCAGCGCGGTTGTTCGTATTTCATTTTCTTTTTCCAAGCCCCTCTTAGATCTTAGAAAGCACTGAGTTACTTACGGAATCTCCAATCTCACAGTGCACTGACCATAGTAGCTCGATTCCAATGCATTCTTTTCGATCTTGTACCCACGGCACTGAACACCAACCCAATCTCGATGAAAAAAAAAGGTGCGTAACGGCATGAAACACTTGCTGGCGGTCGTTAGGGGCCTGAATGAACCCAAATCCTCACAACCCCCTCGATTATATATACGTGATTTCTATGTTATAGATCGATTCATTGAGTGACACATCGCTATCTAAGCGCAGACGTGGTCGATCAATCATCCTTGTCAACCTGACGAGATAGAGAGACTATGCACCAAGGACCCATTATGATACTTAAAACTCTTGTAGTTCGGTTCGAAGGCGACCACTAGTTATATTATGTAAATGGCTCAATTAAGTCGGGCATCTCTTATCATCCATGTGTAGTCTCTTCCCTCTCGTATCATGAAGTAGCCGTTCCGTTCCCTAGGGCACAAAAAGCCCATCCGGTATATTATATTATATTATAGTAATTAATTGGTCGAGGGAGATGAGCTATGCACCAAATAACTTCATTTATTCTATGTGCATGATGAACAAAATCCATTCTACGGGTCGGTCGATCGGGTCCAGCTTTACTTTAGTATCAATTAGTCGCTGTTTTCCTCTTTTACAGAGGGGCTCTCAGTGAAATAAATCTGGTACACACGAGAAGGCTAGCCTATAGAAAACCCACTCGAGTCTACGAAAAGACTTGGTCGGTGGATCGTGATTGATGGATTCCTCTTTTACTAGCTAGTGCTATATCTATGGATTGAGTCAGGCAAGTTATGTTAGATATTGATCGAGGAAGGCTGCTTTCTAGTCTAGGAAGGCGATGGGGCAAAAACAAGATCCGAATAATGATCGACCGCGGTGGGCATGGGTTCTTTAACCCGTATTTGTGAGCTTCATCAAATGCCTAAGCCAACAACGACTGACCTTACTAACTGTTTGTTATCGCAGGCTTGCTTGAAAACTGCCCTTCCAGGCTTACTGATTGATGGTTCATCAGTACTTCTTTTTGAATAGCTTACCATGCCTAGGACTGAAAGCTGCCGGTATCTCATAGTCAGCCTTACGCCCTCTTATCTTAGAAAGCCCTTTCTGGCTGGCGCAAAACACTTATCGATACTATGGCAATTCGCTCTGCGGAGAAGGCTTAAAGCGAGAGTTAATGGTTTACTATAGATATAGAATCGGATCGGGATGGGTAGTTTATTTTAGCCCACAACAACCTCCGACCAACAAACCGACACAGGCGCAGATACGGAATGGGCATCATCATTTATAGGTCAGGCTTCATTAGTGCCAGTCCCTGTGGTTGTGTGAGAAAGCCTCACTTCACTTATGACACTCGAAATGCCATTCTTGATTGAACTTCACCACGAGTGGGCCAATACAATATGGTGGAACCTGGGAGAGACAGAAGAGTAATAATCCTCATTTCGAGCTAAAACACTTCCTTTCCTGGCTCCTGCCCTATAATAGAAATCCATTATGGGAGTCGAAAATCCCGGTAGATCCTCTGCATGAATGGGCACGTTCTCCTGTAATAACCAAAGCTACCGTGGCTACTATCTTTGGGGCTATCGTGCTGACTATGATGCTCTGTGAGGCCAGTTCCCTGCAGTAAGATGGAATAGAAAGAAAGGGGCTGTTGCAAGAAACGAATACGAGCATGGAGTGAGCAAAGGTGCGATGTATTCCACCAGTTCAATGGGCAATTAGGAAAGTGGCTTTCTAGGAGGGAAGTGGGCTTCAATTCAATGGAATGCTTTGTTGGTTCAGCTCAAGGGGTCCGGTTTTTCGGTTTAGTGTGGAAGGGAGGCGCTCTTTGTTGACCTTTCAGGGGACATATTGTAATGTGAAGCTGGCAATACGTGCTTGAGTCGATGATCAATCCGCCGTTCAATCCTTCTATAGATGGTGATCAGACTTGTTAAGATCTCTTCTATGCTGAGAATCATCTGTGAATCCCCACTTTGATTGACCTTGACCGGTCATTGCTGGAAAATAGGGCCCTAGCCTCGTCGGCCCTCCAATTCTCAACCCCGACCTACACAAGTGGTTTTAGAACTCACATTTTGAAAAGTTCTGTTAGGTTCTTAGTAGCAGTCGGCGACCTTTTCTTCTTTTACTTCACATAGCTTTTCGTCTCCTTGATAGCTGGAAGTTCTCCAAAAGTATGAAAAGCTGGAGGACTTTGTACCATCCATTCCGGTGTGGTTGGATTCTGTTCAACAGCCCAAGGACTTGGAGCACATCTTTTGTTATTTCCACTGCTTGAAGTGATTGTTACGACCACGAAGAAACGACGAATCCCAACTACGGATATATAAGAGCCAAAACTGCTAAGGGCATTCCATCCAGCGTAAGCATCTGGATAATCTGGAATGCGACGTGGCATACCCGAAAGCCCTAAGAAATGCATGGGAAAGAAGGTCAGATTAACCCCGAAAAAAGTGATCCAAAAATGGATTTGACCTAAAGTTTCAGGGTATGTCCGACCAAAGATTTTACCCACCCAATAGTGAAATCCTGCAAATAAAGCAAAAACGGCTCCCATAGAAAGTACATAATGGAAATGTGCAACCACATAATAAGTATCATGTAGAGCAATGTCTAGCCCAGAATTTGCCGGGACTATTCCAGTGAGTCCTCCTATAGTGAACAAAAAGATGAACCCTACAGCAAATAACATGGGTGTTTTGTATTGTATCGAACCCCCCCACATGGTAGCGATCCAACTAAAGATTTTTATTCCAGTGGGGACAGCTATGATCATGGTAGCTGCGGTGAAGTAGGCACGGGTATCAACGTCTAAGCCCACAGTAAACATATGATGAGCCCAAACAAGAAATCCAAGAACACCTATACTGATCATGGCATAAACCATGCCTAGATACCCGAAGACCGGTTTTCCCGAAAAAGTCGAAACGATATGACTTATGATACCGGATCCAGGCAGAATGAGGATGTAAACTTCAGGGTGCTTCTCTCTTCTACTAATAGAAGCGGATGAATAGAAGAAAGGTGGACTATATCATCAACTTATTCCATTTGTCTAGGAAAGCTAGCCATGCTTTATGGTGAATACTGTCAGGTTTAAATGCTTTGAGATCGTAAAGACTGTAATATTCCTCAATAAGGAAGAATCGTCGTGATTTATGACTTCGGAAAGTACTTGATTTAAAGTAATCTAGCATCATGATAACATCTTTTCGACTTTGTACAGACCATTGATAGTAACCATTTTGACTACTATCAAAGTAGAGATTTCCTCCAAATACTACCTTATAAGACTCTACATCTTGTAGAAGTTTATTATTTACTCGAATACTTAGTTGAGGTAGTCGATGCTTCATAGCGATACCAATGGTACCATCAGCATCAAAGAATCCTGCAAACCAATTGGATTGAGCATCTAGTGTAATAGGTAGAATTACAGGGATATCCAGTACTTGACAGACACGATGTAGTTGAAGTAGTCGTGCTGAATGTCGAATATGACCATTAATACAATTCATTAGTTTAATCATACCAAGTTGATTATGTAGTCGATAACGATAAGCTTTAGCACCTGATCGCATTTTAATACTTCCACCAAGCATATGTTGGATATATCGTAGTAGTCGTAGATCTTCAAGTCCCATAGTAATTTCAAGAGAAGTATATCCTTGTTTACTAACTTGAATACTTCCATCACCATCGATAATTCCAGCTAGCCACTCACAGAAGGATTTAGGATAAGTTGTTGCGCATGTAGTCTCTGAGGTTCCTACTAGACTGCTTTTATGTCGTTGGTTACCTGCTGATTGTGTCTTAGATACTCCATTTTGACTAGATCGGGGTTTTACTAGAAAACCACTTATGAACATAGTAGGAGTACCATTAAGCAGACAGTCCCAGCATATAGCGCAATGCGTATTCAGATTTGAATCTGAAAAGGGCCATTTAAAACCGAAAAACCAAAAGAGATGCTGGTATAATATGGGGTCTCCCCCTCCAGCGGGATCAGAAAAGGTTGTATTAAAGTTTCGATCGGTTAATAACATGGTAATTGCCCCTGCCAGTACCGGAAGTGATAATAAAAGTGGGAATGCTGTCACTAGAACGGACCACACAAATAGGGGTGATCTATGCATAGTCATTCCAGGTCCACGCATGTTGGAGATTGTTGTTATAAAATTGATAGAACCTAAAATGGATGAAACACCAGATAGATGAAGACTAGAAATTGCTGAATCAACTGCTCCTCCAGAATGGCTGGTAATACCACTTAAGGGCGGATAGACCGTCCACCCAGTGCCGCTACCCACTTCTACTAAGGCTGAGCTTAATAGGAGCAAGAGACTTGGTGGCAACAACCAGAATGAAATATTATTTAATCGTGGAAATGCCATGTCAGGTGCACCTATCAGAATCGGAACAGACCAATTACCAGATCCACCTATCATCGCCGGCATAACCATAAAAAAGATCATTAAAAAAGCGTGAGCCGTTATTAAAACATTATAAAGTTGATGATTCCCACCAAGAATTTGATCGCCGGGGCGTGCTAATTCCATACGAATCAGTACTGAGAAGCATGTGCCCATCACTCCAGCAATGGCACCGAAGATGAAATATAGAGTCCCTATATCCTTGTGGTTAGTGGAGAACAGCCATCGGACCGGATTTGTCAT